CGGAAACCCCCGCCCACATCACCATTCAATATTTCTTGACCAACTATTGGCCAAACTACCTGGGCGCTAGGTCCAATGTGAGCAGGATCGCTTAGCCATGCTTCATAATTAGAAAAACGGGCGCCATGGAAGTACATGCCACTCAGCCAAAGAAAGATAATGGAGAGTTGACCAAAATGAGCACTAAATACTTTTCGGGAGATCTCCTCCAAATCATTGGTATGACTGTCGAAATCGTGAGCATCAGCATGTAGGTTCCAGATCCAAGTGGTAGTATCAGGGCCCTTAGCTATTGTTCTCGAGAAATGGCCTGGTCTGGCCCATTCCTCAAAAGACGTTTTTACGGGATCCCTATCTACAACAATTTTCACTTCTGGTTCCGGCGAACGAATAATCATTAAGTCCTCCTCTTTCCGGACAACACATACAAAGAGACCTGCCAACAGTCAAGTTTTTAGTGAAACCTCTGAAAGATGGATATTTTTTTTTTTTTTTTCATCGGTCCCCCATCTCTCATCCATCTATTTTATTTAGTTATTCACTAGAGCAATTATGATATCGAAGTTGATCCGAGGCAAGTGTTCGGATCTATTATGACATAACGATTAGGTGCCCAACGGACTCTTTTTATTATCAAATACCTTTTACTTTTCCTGGCATGACGAAGAAACTGTTTTTTTTGCTAGTGTATTTATATCTGAATGTAAAAGTGCCCATATCGATATACTTCTATGAAACATCTTCTTATGCAATATCCATATTTAGTAATTCGGGGGCATACTTTATTTATTTATTAGCTATATTCTATACGATTTGATACTGCTGTATCCCTATCATTTATCCTTATGGGATACTATACAAATATAGAATAGGAGGAAGAAATATAATGAAATTCTTGATTGGATCTTCTCATAGTAACTATCTATTTTAGTTGATTGATAGATCCAATCACCATTTTAATAAATTAAAAAGAGAGTACTTTTATTCGAATTCGAAACGCCTCGTGATCTTCAACCAATTATGTGCTTCAATATAATTACCTGGAGTAAGCGCTATAGCTTGTTTCCAATACTCAGCAGCTTGATCGAACCAAGCCTCCGCAATTTCAGAATCACCCTGTAGAATGGCCTGTTCTCCCCGGTCGGAATAGGTGGTTAAATTCCTTCCCTTAGAACCGTACTTGAGAGTTTCCTGCCTCATACGGCTCAGCAATCGACTCTTTTTGTGTCCCATCTTTTTAATCTACCCTATGCTAACTGAATTAGATTTTTCATAAACCTATCCCAGTTTTCTTGGGTTAACCAGACGAAGTTAAGTTAATTACATAAGTTTCAAACTCTAATTTTGATCAATAATAATAATCAGTTTTATCTTTTCTCCTACCTTCAGAAGAATTAACTCCCCCTATATCGTTAGGATTTTCTGAAAGGTAACTATCTCGGTTTCATCTCATATATGAAATTCATATAGAATTTTTGAAAAAGACTTTCCTCCGTAAGAAAAAAGAACTTACTATCTTTGGGATCTGATGCTACACCGCTGCTCAATACCTTAGTAGATCGACTCTATTACATAAGTAGATTCCTAACTTTATATTTCATATTATGACATAAGTAAGCAGTTCTTAACTGTATCGACCTAATAACTTGCTAATTGATCTTTACGGTGCTTTCTCTATCAATTCGATCCTTTATCCATAGAGTATATAGGCGTACTTATTCATTTATATTTGAAGTATTTTTCCTTGCTACAGCTGATAAAAATCGTTGCTTTGGACGATACATATGTAGAAAGCCTATTTTATTCTAGTATTTACTAGCCTTTATCTTTTTTCTATAATGGAGATAGTCGCACGTAATGACAGATCACGGCCATATTATTAAAAGCTTGTGGTAAGAATGGGTTTCGTTCTAGTGCCCGGAAATAATATTCCAAAGCCTTCGTATGCTCTCCGTTGCTTGTGTGTATAAGGCCTATATTATAGAGTATATAACTTCGATCATAGGGATCAATTTCTAGTCGCGTAGCTTCATAATAATTCTGTAAAGCTTCCGCATAATTTCCTTCGGATTGAGCCGACATCCGTTACGGCCGTTCATTCTATTCAAAGAATCTCCGTTCCAGAACCGTACATGAGATTTTCATCTCATACGGCTCCTCCCCTCTGTGCATAGTACTAAGGGACATTATCTCTGGAATCAAGATTTCACTATTCTCATTATGAACTGATGGGGGCTAGTATTTTTACAAGAAATTTCTAGCCAGCCTTCCTGAAAGAGGTCTTTTCTTAACACCAATTGTATTAGTGCTAGATGGAAATAGTCACTCCAACAATTTCTTTGTTCACAACGCCTTCTATTTCCAGGAATCAGTCACTTCAACAATCTTTGATGGTTATATGGGTATCCAAAGTACAAACGAGATGGATGTTTGTTGTCCCAACCATTCATTCTTATTAGTCCCAATACCGAGAAGGGGTAATTTATAATATAACAAAGTTTTCGTGTTGTTGATTCCGTAGAGTAGTGCTTCTTCCTCTATGCCGCCCATTGGTACTAGTGGCGTAGTATTGACCCGCAATCCAGAACCTATAGGTGTAACCTTTCGCTCAATACTAAAATCGATAATTAAAGCATCTGAAGCCGTATCAATCGAGGATACACGACAGAAGGAATTGTTCTATCTTTAAAACTTCACCTTCACCAAGCGTTGGTTTAAAAAAGCAAGAAAAAAAATCAAATCGCACCATCTCTGTAATAGGTAAATGCCTTTTTTTCCCCTGAAGTTGTCGGAATTATTCGTAATAAGATATTGGCTACAATTGAAGAAGTCTTATCAATAAAATTTCCATTTATCCGGGATCTAGGCATAATTAACAATCCATTCTATAATTCTTCTCATTTTCCCAAAGGAAAATTATCCGAATTGTACAGTAGTACAAAATATCATAAAAATAGACTAATTCTAAAAAAAGATGTAGATCTTCCGCTCTAATTGTGCCCAAGGGGGAATGAGATGAGATATGAAATATTTGAATGAGATTGGATTTCCTACAAATTAAGTAGTATACTGATAAACGGAACTATTACGATTTTATCTAAGTTGACTAACCAAGGACTTTATTTTACTATAGATTCTGGTAACTCGAAAAGTTTTGATTTGGTTATAATCAAAAGAGGAAAAATAAAGAATGGAATAATAATTCCATGATAAAATAGAGGAGAGTAACCATACTCTTTTGTTTGCATAATGCGTATGCGTCATACAATTGAAATATAAAAATCCATTAAGTAAATTGGTGTTGAGAAATATGAAATTTGAAAGGAATCTTTTATTCCTATGTAACCAGTAATTGGTCCTACCCGTACTGGAATAAATAATATGAATGACTCGCTATTCACTTCACTCGGTTTCTGGTCAATAATAAGATTATGATTATGTAGGAGAGATGGCCGAGTGGTTCAAGGCGTAGCATTGGAACTGCTATGTAGGCTTTTGTTTACCGAGGGTTCGAATCCCTCTCTTTCCGTTTCTATCGAGTCACCAACGTTACCGATCACAATGTATCAAATCAAATTCAAATAACAATTGATAGCATTATTCCAACAGTAAGTAAGAACTTTATTTGATTTGATAGGGATTCTCTATTCCTAATTACATTACTGTGGTACGTAAAATATAAATATGGGAAAAGCAAAAAAAAAAAAATCCTACTGCCGATCCATTTGTGATACGTGAATAAGAAAAATGTGGATCAAGGCTCTTAAATCTATTTCCTTCGACAAAAAAAGGGTATGGTATAAAGTCAAATTGTCTAAACCTTTCTTGTTATTTTCATTAGGTTCAAGTCTGACGGGAATAATATTCTACGACTAACAACTCATTTATTTTCAAACCAATCCACTTACTATCTATTATTTGATTTACTAATCCTTCATATTGGAATAAGTCAATAGTCAAATGTTTTGGCAATTCCTCCCGGAGCGATGAAGCAATAGAATTTTGAATCAGAGATTTCGATCTTTGTTTATCCTTCGTAGTAATAATATCTCGGGGTTTGCAACGATAACTTGGTATATCTACTAGACGACCATTAACTAAAATATGTCTATGGTTAACTAATTGTCTGGCTCCAGGAATGGTTGAAGCCATACCTAATCGAAAAAGGATGTTATCCAAACGCATCTCAAGTAGCTGTAGTAAAACCTGACCCGTTGACCCTTTGGCTTTTCCAGCGATATGCACATATCTAAGTAATTGTCGTTCTGTCAGACCATAATGAAAACGCAATTTCTGTTTTTCTTCGAGACGAATACGATATTGCGATTTTTTCCCAGAACGCAATTGGTTTTTAAGATCACTTCCAGATCTAGGCCTTTTACTAGTTAATCCTGGTAAAGCCCCCAGACGGCGTATTTTTTTGAAACGAGGCCCTCGGTAACGAGACATAAAACTCCTTTTTTTTATTGAAAAATTTAAAGAAAAATCTAAATTAAGACTGAACTAAAGGATAAACAAAGCAAGGCTAAATCTACTCAAGTATACAATACTAAAGTAGAATGAAAATCGAATGAAATGCATTGTATCAATATCTATATTTTTTGTATATGATAGTAAGGAAGTTAAGTCTCTGTTTTATGATTTGTTCTGTATAGATCTAATTGCTCCATTCCAATCTATTTTTTATTCATAGTTGCAAGTTAACACGACATAATAGATCAGCGACCGATATTTGAAGAAAGGGGGGAGAAGAGATTATCAATCATGAAAAAATCGATAGATAAAAGCCGGCTATCGGAATCGAACCGATGACCATCGCATTACAAATGCGATGCTCTAACCTCTGAGCTAAGCGGGCTCACATAGCAGAAATAGAAATAGTGAATAGGGATTCCGGAAACTACCAGATTTAATATATTAGCTATTAATTTATTTTAATTAATATTTATTATTTTTAAAATTTTAATTCATAGTATTAATAATTACTTAATAATAATACTTAAAAATACATAATATTTCCATATTATTACTTAATTAAGAATATAATATCAAATTCAATTTTCTATTATATTTTAGAAAAGTCTAATTATTTCTTAGAACAGTTCTACCAAATTATGCTAAGTAATTATTAATTATCTCTAATAAATTATATAATTAATTATATTATATAATATAATGATAGTGAATCCATTCTAAGATAAGAATAAAAGATATTATAAAGATACAATTAAAATTATAATTAAGACATTCCTTTGTTGTCATTCAGAGAAGATAGGGCGAAAAAAAAAAAATAAGTAATGAGTATCGATCCTTCCAGTATTACAAATTGCGCTTTTAAAGTCAAAATGATAGGGAGGAGAGATATAGAGGTGGGATATATCAATTCATATTGAATTGGGGGCACATCAATGATAGAATCATGTCCGATTGGAACAAATAGGGTTCATTCAATACAATGGAAATGATAGAGAGGAAATGATAGAGAATGGCAAAAAAAAAATAGTGGCATACACTTTTAGATATAAGAATCATTATCTAATAAATTCAACGCAATGATTTGATTCCAAGATAAATAAAATAAATAAAAGAATTGAATAGAATTACAACTGGATCCTGTCGCAAAAGGGGATATGGCGAAATCGGTAGACGCTACGGACTTGATTAAATTGAGCCTTGGTATGGAAACCTGCTAAGTGATAACTTCCAAATTCAGAGAAACCCCGGAATTAAAAATGGGCAATCCTGAGCCAAATCTTTATTTTGAGAAAAAGGGTTTAATTTATAGTTTTTATAATATAAAACTACAATAAAAAAAGATAGGTGCAGAGACTCAATGGAAGCTGTTCTAACGAATGAAGTTGATTACGTTGCGCTGGTAGCCGGAATCCTTCTATCAAAATTACGGAGAGGATGCCCGCCCTATATACGTATATATACATACTGACATAGTAAACGATTGATTAATCGCGGCCCGAATCCATTATATAATATATATATATATGAAAAATTTAAGAGTTATTGTAAATCCATTCCATATTCCAATCAAAGTTTAAGGAAGAATCAAATATTCAGTGATCAAATTATTCATTCCAGAGTCTGTATAGATCTTTTTAAAAACTGATTATTCGGACGAGAATAAAGAGAGAGTCCCATTTTACGTGTCAATACCGACAACAATGAAATTTATAGTAAAAGGAAAATCCGTCGACTTTATAAGTCGTGAGGGTTCAAGTCCCTCTATCCCCAATAAAAGCCCATTTTAAGTACTAACTTAACTATACTTCCTAACTACTTTTTATCTTATCTTTTTTTAATCTAAGAAATTCAGGGGCTGGGTAAGATTTTTTAATACTTTCTTAATTTTTTAGTCTCTTTAATTGACATAGATAAAGTGCTCTACTAGGATAATGCGCGAGAAAAGGTCGGGATAGCTCAGTTGGTAGAGCAGAGGACTGAAAATCCTCGTGTCACCAGTTCAAATCTGGTTCCTGACACGTAAATAATGTATCAAATAATTAGTCATACAAATTAATCGAGACTAATGGGATATATATTCATTAATAGCCTCAAGCATTATATATATATGTATACCTAAATTCTATTCATCTAGGTATAATAGGGTATATGGATAGTGTATGGATATAGACCTCCATTTTTGAGATGGATAAAATATATATGGTAAAGAACAAAATGGGATTATGCTTTCTTTTATTTTTTGTTTGTTCATACCGTGCTTTCTCTCACCCAAATGTTAAGCCTTCATATATATCTAACATATATATCTAAAATTAATAAGTTAAAGGATTGGTTAAAAAACTTAAAAGTCTAAAGGAGTTGAAGGATAGAAATAAACAGAATGTATTTCAAACACAGTACAAATAAAATCTGATCCTTTTGCATTTCTGAATTTTGTTTTCGTATTTTCTTTTATATTTATTCTATTTTTCACTCCTACTTATACTTTATTTAACTTTTTTTTACTTCCTGAGATCCCTCTAAGTAATAGTAATGTGCGCGGTACAAAGTTCATGTTACATGGTACAGAACTCTTTTGATTCATCCTATTCTATTGTTTTTGCTCATACGAAATGTATATCTTTCAAATTGGGGAATATCAATGAAGCACCTTTTTTAACTTTTAGCCCATCCAGAATACGAATTAGAGTCCAGTTACTCTGTTTCATCTGAAACAGGACGTTAAAATATTCCTTAAATGAATTCTGGAGTCGTGTCATTATCGTATACATTAACATTAGTTTCTTGTCATTCAATGAGCATCTTGTATTTCATAGAAATTTGGAGTAATATAGTCCTTACGTAGGGGCCAGCCTATCCAACTTTCAGGCATCAAGATACGTTTAAGGCGTGGATGATTATTATAAGAGATTCCCAACATATCATATGATTCCCGTTCTTGAAAATCCGCACTTCTCCAAACCCAGAAAACAGATGGTATTCTAGGATTATTCCTTGGGACAAAGACTTTTATGCATAGCTCTT